GATTGGAACTTGAACTGGAGGTTGTGTTCCAAAGCGCATGCTGCAGGTTTGCTTCTTGAGCTGTTCATCAATTTGCCCCCCGGACTTCCGGATCACATTCGACTTTGCATTTGCTGCATAACACAACACCCTTTATGATGGATGCCTTTGGCCTTCTTGGTTCAGAACTAGACGAGCCGGTGGTAGAAAAATCCACTTTCTTTTTCCTTTGATTGTTTTTTTCTTGGCCAGTTGACTTCCACCACCATGTTGACCTCAGCGAATGGTTCAGTGTCAATCTTCAGAGGCTTGTCTTCTCTTTGTCCGCCTTGATCAAACCATGTTTAGAGAAGTGAGCTGAACACAATCTTTTGTGTGATGCCTGTCCATTTTGTGCAATTTGCAAAACTTCTTCCCGGCAAGTCTTTGTATAACTGGGGATTGAGCGGGCTTCGCAGCGATAAGTTCATCAAAAATTTGTGCAGCTTTGGATAAGTCATAGGGAAAGACCCTATGCTCTGGTCTTGGGAACTCTAATTGATCCACTTCATATGGATGAGGAGGTTGGTATAGCTCCCTTGCAATATTAGCTTGACCAGCAGCTTGAATCAGCCTTACTACCCCTAGTCATAGGAGCAGGTCCATTGACTCTTTGAGCCCTATTTCCTTTAGGTTGTCGAACCTCTTCTTCAGGTTCAGGCTCTGACTCATCATCATATTCATCATCAGAGGCCACCCTCATCTCTTTTGGTTTCTTGACAGGAACAAGCTTCGGTACTTGAATCTTCTTAGGCGTAGTAGTAGTAGTAACAACAGGAGGCTTGACTGCTTGTTTGTCCTTCTTAGCAGAAGAATTGGACCCTGGTTCATTGATCTTGACCCCTCCATTCTTCTTAGGAGTTTCCTTAAATGTTGGTGCCACATAAGGCTACGAAGTAGCGGTCCGTAGGTGAGACCTATCTGTTCTTTAGAAGGGATGGTAGCTTCACCAACAGGTAGTTTGCCTGTACTCTTGGCTGCTACAAAACTAATACGCGTTCCATCCCGGCTTGCAGACTTCTTAGGAGGTGACTCCATCCGTAATTCTTCATCAGGACACGTTTTCAGACTCCTTTGGGATTTGTTGTTCAACAACAAATTAAGATTCCTTTGAACCCCGTTGGGAGTCCACGTTTAACCTCTCAAGGCGCATAAGTACGTCTTTGTTATGATCTTCCTCCTTCTTTCGAATCCCTGAATAGCCTTAGTTGAGTTCTCAATAGCTTTGGTCAATTTGCGCCTTTACTCACGACCTCCTTGCTCTTTCATGATTTCTGTCATCATGAGCATGGCCTCTGAAGGAGTACTAGATTTACCAGCATCGACCCGTCACGTCTTGGCTTTCTCTAGCTAGTTTTGCAGCGTATATAGGAGCGTATTCTGGGAAACGCTCTGCAACTTCTTTATCAGAGAGATGTCTGCACTGTCCTGAATTTTGTTTGTAGTTGGAATTCCTATCTGAGTTGTTAACCCTACAAGTTCCTATCCTTAGAGAGCGGATGATAGAACTAGAGCATTAACGTCCGTTGTTATCGCTAGTCCCCGGGACTTAGACTTCTTTCTTTGAGATGTAGCTTGCCAAAGCTTCTTGACTTCTTGCCTAAGTCTATGCCCTTTTAGCTCTTAAGGGGTTTTGCTTAGCTTCCTTCTAATTGGCTTTAGCAGATGAGCGGGATGAGCTACTAGGGAAGAGAGTTACTTACTCAGCAGTACGGAAAGAGAATCGAAGTGCTTAGAGGCAACCATTAGAGGGATGACAAGCTTTATCATCACTCGATGCGCACGCAAATGGGTCTTTAATCTTCCAGGTCAACCGTAAAATAATACAATGTTCTTCCATAACCTTAGCTTGCCTTATTAGTTAGTATAGTAGTTAAGGTCAGTAGAGCGGGAAGAAATTAACCAAGCAAAGGATACTGAAACCCATGAAGCAAACAACGGCTACCAGAAGAGTGTCATCCGTTTTCCACAGGACAGTTGCGAGAAAGCAATTCTCGATAGAGGAGAGTACGACAGAAGACAGGGCCAGACGAGATATTGAAAGGCTTGAATGGACAGGTAAGGGGCAGACGGATTTCACCTACCAGGCACAGGACTTATTGGCTTAAGAAGCAAGCCAAAGCTTTAGAAGAGTCGCCCGGTCATCCTTTGTTGCTTGCTTTGGGCTCATCTCGGTGCTTGGTCTCTTCGATATGCTATGAAAGATCTCTCCTCCTGGTAGACGGAGGAGTTAGAGGCTGGCAGTTAACCATTCGCTATGTGGAATTCCTTTTCTAAAAGTATGATTCCCTCGGAAAGGGTATTAACTCTTGCAACAGTCGTAATCGGTCTTTCCTGTATTCAGGACTCGGGCTATATGCCCTCTTTTTGATAGTGAAAAGCTTTTGGGCTTTATTATTCGGCGGTAGCTCGTCGGAGGAATGCCACTACGAAGCTTCTTCCCGGGCAAACTTTCTAGCCGTAACCAGAATACTCCCTCCCG